CATCCAAATCTGGGTCAATACCAGCAAAAACATCTCTGAACAAAGTTCTAGCACCATGCCAAATGTGTCCGAAGAAGAAGAGCAAAGCAAACGAAGCATGCCCAAAAGTAAACCACCCCCTTGGACTGCTACGAAAAACACCATCGGATTTCAAAGTTGCACGATCTAATTCAAAAATTTCACCCAATTGAGCGCGTCTAGCATATTTTTTCACAGTAGCAGGGTCACTATAACTGACTCCGTTGAGTTCGCCGCCATAGAACTCAACGGTTACACCTACTTGTTCAACACTATACTTAGATTCTGCCCTTCTAAAAGGAACATCCGCTCTAACAATTCCATCGCCGTCTACCAAAACGACTGGAAATGTTTCAAAAAAAGTAGGCATACGACGTACAAAAAGCTCACGCCCCTCTTTATCTCGAAAGATAGGGTGTCCTAACCATCCAACCGCTATTCCATCTCCGTTATCCATTGAGCCTGCCCTGAATAACCCTCCTTTTGCCGGATTATTTCCGATATAATCATAAAAAGCTAATTTTTCAGGAATTTTAGACCAGGCTTCTGATAAACTTTGATTTTCTGCTAGCCCGGCGCTAACTCTTCGATATATTTCTTGCTGGAAGTAACCCTGATCCCATTGATAACGAGTGGGACCAAATAATTCAACGGGGGTAGTTGCTGAACCATACCACATAGTTCCAGCAACAACAAAAGCTGCAAAAAAGACAGCCGCGATACTACTGGAGAGTACGGTTTCAATATTTCCCATACGCAATCCTTTATATAGACGTTGTGGTGGTCGGACACTAAGATGGAATAGACCCGCCAATATCCCCAATGTACCTGCTGCAATATGATGAGAAGCTATTCCTCCCGGAACAAAAGGATCAAAACCTTCCACGCCCCACGATGGATTTACAGGTTGTACTTTTCCCGTTAGTCCATAAGGATCGGACACCCATATTCCAGGACCATACAAGCCTGTTACATGAAATGCACCAAAACCAAAGCAAGCCACCCCGGATAGAAATAAATGAATTCCAAAGATCTTGGGCAAATCCAAAGAAGGTTTTCCTGTACGTTCATCAGAAAATATTTCTAGATCCCAATAGACCCAATGCCAGATCGCTGCCAAAAAGCATAAGCCAGAAAACACAATATGTGCCCCGGCCACACCTTCGTAACTCCAAATCCCCGGATTCGTTACAGTCCCTCCTGTGATACTCCAACCCCCCCATGAATTGGTTATTCCTAAACGAGTCATGAAGGGTATAACGAACATACCCTGTCTCCACATTGGATCAAGAACAGGGTCAGAAGGATCAAAAACTGCTAATTCATACAGAGCCATCGAGCCCGCCCAACCAGCAACTAGAGCTGTATGCATTATATGAACGGAAAGCAACCGGCCGGGATCATTCAATACAACGGTATGAACACGATACCAAGGCAAACCCATGGAAAATACCCCTTTCGAAAAGAAAAATGGACACTGCCTAACTTTATTGCATTGGAAAAGACTATACTATGACTGTCCTATGGACCTCCCTTGTTCAATGGATTATTTCCTAACAAGGGAAGGGTTAGGTTTATATTTATTATATTCTGTTCATAATAATGGAATATTTCTGTTCGTAGGAACAAAGAGAAGCAAATTTATTCTATACTCGATAAGTACCAATACGCAATGGGGGGTTGATACCATTTTCTATGAGTAAACGCGTCCATCCTTTTTTATAATCAAAAGAACCTATTTGTCAAAATTTTCCTTTATTTATTTTGTCTTTGTTTCTGAATTTTTCTAATCTATGGATAAAATAAATATGATAAAGCCAATATTATAAAGACAATAAAACCCTATTGTTACGTTTTCATATCAAAGTGAAATAGAGTATTTAGTTATTTTTTCTTTTAATCCATGCCTATTGGTGTTCCAAAAGTTCCTTTCCGAATTCCTGGAGAGGAAGATGCATCTTGGGTTGACGTATAGTGCGACTTGTCAGAAATATTGGGTCATATGGGATTTCCCCATTCTCTCCCCCGATCGAGATATCCTCTGTTTCGCCCAAGAAAGAAAAATGGAATCATCAAAAAATTGGAGCGTGAAGCGCATGCAATTAGATCCATTGTTTGGGGGGATTCATAGTACTATTTTAAATTAGAATAATTTATGGTTGGCTTTGGTTGGACTAAAAAAATGAAATCTCCAGGCTCTGTTTAGAAAAAACCCAATTGGTACTATATCTACAATTACTGCGCGTATGAAAAATGATTCCTCTTTGTTCGTTGTAAAGATATCCTATTTGTCAAGCGAGGGAATCTCAAACTAAATACTTGGTGAAAGATCTTAAATTTATTGAAAAAAAAGTCATAAAAAAGAAAAAGAAATGGTGATCAGAAGATTTGTCCTATATGTGCAAATCAAAATCGGGCGGATCTTTACCCGGAGTAGAGCAGAAACCTAAAAAGATGAACGAGACCCATTCACGAACAAGAA